TTGCTCAATTCTATTTTTTATTATTCTTTATCTCTTCTCCTCATCATCCGAGATAGAGGAACCCTTTGGTATATCATCAGGGTAATGATACATCAACCTGCGAGTTCTTTTTATGAGGCACAAACGGGAGAATTTATCCTGGAAGCAGAAGAACTATTGAAACTGCGCGAAAGCATCACAAGGGTTTATGTACAAAGAACAGGCAAACCATTATGGGTTGTATCCGAAGATATGGAAAGGGATGTTTTTATGTCAGCAACAGAAGCCCAAGCTCATGGAATTGTTGATCTTGTAGCGGTTGACTAAAAATAACAGTAATCCTGCGCAAATCCGCAACTTGAGATTTTTGACTTATTACTGGGTTTAATAATATTCTATTCATCTATTAAATAGAGAAGTAATTCATAAGCAGCCGGTTAGGATCGATCTAAACCAGCCCATTTATTATGTATACGATTCAACATGCCAACTATTAAACAACTTATTAGAAACACAAGACAGCCAATCAGAAATGTCACGAAATCCCCTGCTCTTCGGGGATGTCCTCAGCGCCGAGGAACATGTACTAGGGTGTATGTGCGACTCGTTCAGATCCTCGCTGGTACAAACTAAAGGAAACCAATTTTCCAGTATCAATGATCAGTACCAGTGAATAGGATAAAATGGAAGGAAAAAGGCGATTCACTATCTAAAAAAAAAATATCCTTCTATTGTGTTGAAATTTATGGTTTCCATTGGTGCAAATCCAATCATTTCAATTTGGAATTGAAGATGAAAAAAATTCCTCATTGGTAACAAATGGTTATCCATTAAGCGAGGGAAATCCGATTTTCAAAGCCGAAATCTTATGTCTCTACTCTTGCAAAAACGGACTAAGAGGGTCAGCTACCCAGCTAATCTTCATAATTAAATATCGTTACTGTATCGATAAATCTCGTTGTGAAAGACCTATGACTAGATAATTGATGGGTAGAGCCAAAGAATGTGAACTGTACAAGTTACCAATAGCATTGATTAAATGAAGTAAGGGGCTCCGGTGTATAGAGAGGACCTCACCGTTTAAGACGTAACCATAGAAACGATGGAACCCACTCTTTCTTTATTCATTTCTATTTATTACTTTTTATGTTTTTTGATACCTAGTATCAATACAATTTCTTAGCTCGAGGCGAAATGCCTATAAAAAAAGACAAATTGTGGTCGGGAAGGTTATAGTAGCAAAAGCCATTGGAATTTTTAGTTTATACATTGGAAGAATCCGTTTTGTTATTAATAAACTAGGAAAGAGGAAAAGAATAACTGAAAGAAAAGAAATCAATTAGTTATTCATTAAAATTCATTTATTCAATGACCAGAATTAAACGAGGATATATAGCTCGGAGACGTAGAGCAAAAATTCGTTTATTTGCATCAAGCTTTCGGGGGGCTCATTCAAGACTTACTCGAACAATTATTCAACAGAAAATAAGAGCTTTGGTTTCGTCTCATCGAGATAGAGATAGGCAAAAGAGAGATTTTCGTCGTTTGTGGATCACTCGAATAAATGCAGTAATTCGCGAGAATGGGGTATCCTATAGTTATAGTAGATTTATACACAATCTGTACAAGAGACAGTTGCTTCTGAATCGTAAAATACTTGCACAAATAGCTATATTAAATAGGAATTGTCTTTATATGATTTCCAATGAAATCATAAAATAAGTAAATTGTAAGGAATCCGCCACAATATTTGAAATGGAGTTTCGCTGGAGAATGAACTCCGGGAAGGTAGAGTAGAAATTAATATGATAAAAAGAATATGATAAAGTCGCTCAAAATAAAATGAGTGAACACGCCGAATATTCAATAAAAAAAGATTTCTTCTTCCCCATTCTTGTTTGTTTTTTTCTTACAATACGACAATCCAATCTGGATCTTCGAATTTTTCCGAACAAAACATCAATCTGTGTTTGAGTTCAAATTGGAATTTTGATTCAATTGAAGAGTAAGCTTATTTTTTATTTATTTCTGGTTCTAAGACCAATAGTTCTGACGGTCGACTCGCCTCTTTCAAATTGTTTCTCATTATTAAGAAAAGGTAACAAAGATAAAATACGAGCTTGTTTTATAGCAATAGTAATTAATCTTTGTTGTTTTAAGGTCAATCTATTTACCCGTCTAGATAATATTTTTCCTTGTTCACTAATAAATCGACTAATTAAACTCATGTTTCTATAATCAATTCGATCCCCCGATTGGATCGGGGGCAAACGCCTACGAAAAGATCGCTTGGATTTAAGAAAGAATCGCTTGGATTTATCCATGGTTTGTTTATTCCTTATCCCGAAAATCCTATATTTCAATCTGATCAAAAATGATTTAGGATTAAAAAAGAGGATTTGATTTTTTTTATATTTATTTTTTATTAATATTTTAATTGAAGTTCTATTTTTAAGTTCTATTTTCTATTATAGATTTAAGCTATATTATAGAAATCTTGTTCGATATCTATCTATATAATATGGTATTTCTAAATTAAATAAGGTATTTCTATATAATAATATGGTATATAGATAGAATATGTCCCCTTTCATGTTCCTTGTAAAAGTGACATACAGACACCTTGATTTGATTCGATCTATTTCTTTATCTCCCCGTGAATCGTATGTTTGTAACAATAGGGACAGAATTTTCTCAATTCTAATCGACTAGGAGTATTATGTCGATTCTTTTGAGTAATATATCTGGAAATGCCCGTTGATTCTTTATTAACACCCTTTTCCTTTCGAACACAATTGGTACATTCTAAAATAACCGTTACGCGGACTTCTTTACCCTTGGCCATGAACCCCCTTTCTTTCTTTGAGTTTTTGATGAGTTTTTGATTGAACCAACTCTTCGATTTTCCGATTTAAAGGGAAAAAGGAAGGAAAAAAAAAAATAGAAGTTGATAACTCGAAATTATGAAAGATTATTTCGTTGCAATCACAACGCAATATAATAAGTAATATTAAATAAATATTAAGTAAAATAATGATTTCGAACTCGATTTAGAATAGAATTCTATTCTAAGTCGAAGTATAGTATTTCATTTTACTATCTTGTATGATATTCTTGTCTTAGACACATTTTGCTTTCCGTTTTCACTAGATTATTTATCAATTGAATTGGAGAACCCGAATTTCGACGAGGTTGAATCCACTTTTTTATTTCTCTTTCCTCTTTTCTTTATTCTACTTACCTTCTTTATTTTACTTAATTGTATCTAATTCTATTTTTTCTAAAAGAAAAGAGGGGGAGGGATTAGTCACAGATCTTTTGATTCTCTCTCTAATCTTCTTCACCCCTTCCCATGTCAATAACTAGAATGAAAAAAAAGGGAATGTCAACGCATCCGGGAATAATCGATTGATCTCTATCAATAGACCTGCTAAAGCCCCGAACCATAGAGTACTTAGTACCGGTGCCACGGAAAGATATGTTTTTAGATCTCGCATTGAAAATCCTCCTTCTTTATTCTTTTTTGTAATGTATAATGTTAATACATATATGATCAGCTGTATATGTAAGTAGTTAAGGACCGCTTGTATTTGTACACGGAATTCCTAATTCAAATTGAAATGTACACCGATTCGGTAGATAAGATTTTCCCTTTCTGAAAACTGAAAAATACATCCCTTTCTGCTTGAGCATTCCAAAAAAATATTCATTTTTTAGTTTTTTTACGATGGGTTTCATATATTTCATAATATATATCTATTAGAATATATATTAGATATATCTATTAGAATATATATTAGATATATAAACCTTCTACTATTATTATATCTTATATGAGTATGAGACCAAAAAAAAAGAAATGGCAAGATAACTTGTATGTATATCAATGGATAAAAAAAATGAGGATTTTGAAAACAAGACAAGGATTCTCTACAATGACACTGTAGACCAATTGAAAGGGATGTAGCGCAGCTTGGTAGCGCGTTTGTTTTGGGTACAAAATGTCACGGGTTCAAATCCTGTCATCCCTACCTATTACTTCTCCTCTGAGCAGTAATGAAATCAATTAAAATCGTGCATACATAATCTTTTTTTATAGTATATCATTTTATATCATATAGTATAAAATGATATACTATATGCATACAAGATGTATTGGGGTTACAAAACAAAATACTCTTCTTTATAGTCTTATCTATTGTGATAAGAAAGCGCTCTTAGTTCAGTTCGGTAGAACGTGGGTCTCCAAAACCCGATGTCGTAGGTTCAAATCCTACAGAGCGTGATTCGGGTCTTGGTTAGGTTAAGCCAAAAATGACACTCAAAAAATTGAACAGTAATCTGAATTTGACCTCCCGTGAATTAAAGACAAGAGGAGGTCAATCAAAAAAAAGATGTTAATTAATCAAAAGTCCAACTGATCACCACGTCTGTATTGTAAATATGCAGTTACAAATAATCCAGCTAAAGTAATAGGAATTAGACCTAAGACAATTCCAAATAGAAAAACTTCAATCATTTCAATTTGTTTGAAAGGGAAAAAGGAGAGGTAATATCTATCCCTAAATAGTAATCCGGATTATCCATCAATCTCAATGACCACTAATTCGAAATTGATGCGGTAAGGAACTATAGAATATATGAATACCACAAAAAGAAATCTTTTTGTGAGTTGTATTCATTCAATTAATTTCAAATAAGTCGTATCTTGGTCAGACCAATAAATAGAGCTGAGGTTATAGTTAAAGCCGCTAGTAGAAAACCGAAAAAACTAGTTATAGTAAGCATGAAGATGAAGGAGCTAAATGAAATATGTTCTTTTTATACATATGCTTATAAAGCACTTTCCTAAGTTTCAAGTTTTGAAAGATACTAAGAAAAAATACCAATTCAAATGAAAGAATAAGTTCAGGTGACAGTTGTTAACTCATCAATCATTATAAACGGTATTAACAAAAAGAGAGAAGGAGGGGGTAGAAAAAGAAATCAATTAATCATTTCTAACATCTACCCATCCCGTG